ACGCAACGATGATTTTTCTCAACAAACCATAAAGACATTGGAACCTTATACTTTATCTTCGGAGCTTGATCAGGTATAGTAGGTACCTCTTTAAGACTAATCATTCGAGCTGAACTAGGACAACCAGGAAGATTAATTGGAGACGACCAAATCTACAACGTTATTGTTACAGCTCATGCCTTCGTAATAATCTTCTTTATAGTCATACCAATCATGATTGGAGGATTTGGAAACTGACTTGTTCCCCTTATACTAGGAGCTCCTGATATAGCCTTTCCACGAATAAACAACATAAGATTTTGACTGCTTCCATTCTCTCTTACTCTTCTCCTGACAAGAGGAATAGTAGAAAGAGGAGTGGGGACAGGATGAACTGTTTACCCCCCTTTAGCGGCAACTATTGCCCATGCTGGAGCCTCAGTAGACCTTGGGATTTTTTCACTTCACCTGGCTGGTGTTTCCTCCATCCTAGGAGCCGTTAACTTCATAACTACAGCTATCAACATACGAACCATAGGAATAACTATGGACCGTATACCTTTATTTGTGTGATCAGTCTTTATTACAGCTATCTTATTACTTTTATCCCTACCAGTCCTTGCAGGAGCAATTACTATACTTCTAACAGACCGGAATCTCAACACAACTTTCTTCGATCCCGCTGGAGGGGGAGACCCTATCCTATACCAACACCTATTTTGATTTTTTGGGCATCCTGAAGTATATATTCTAATCCTTCCTGCTTTCGGAATAGTTTCTCATATTGTCACACAAGAATCCGGTAAAAAAGAAGCGTTCGGGACCTTAGGTATAATTTATGCTATAACAACAATCGGAATTCTTGGTTTTTTAGTTTGAGCTCACCATATATTTACAGTAGGAATAGATGTCGACACCCGAGCATATTTTACATCTGCAACTATAATTATTGCCATTCCCACCGGAATTAAAATCTTCAGATGACTAAGAACCCTTCAAGGTTCTCGGTTTTCCTACTCACCATCCCTTTTATGAACCTTAGGATTTATCTTCCTATTCACAGTAGGAGGGTTAACGGGTGTAATTCTATCAAACTCCTCAATTGATATTATTCTCCACGATACCTACTATGTTGTAGCCCATTTCCATTACGTCCTATCAATGGGTGCTGTATTTGGAATCTTTGCAGGAATTGTTCACTGATTTCCACTTTTTACAGGATACACCCTTAATCCCTCTTGATTAAAACCCCACTTTTTTGCTATATTTTTAGGAGTAAATTTAACTTTTTTCCCCCAACACTTTCTAGGACTCAACGGAATACCACGACGATACTCAGACTATCCTGATGGATACACGTCATGAAACATCGTTTCATCAATTGGATCTCTTATCTCTTTAGTGGCAGTTTTCTGATTCATAATTATTGTCTGAGAGGCCCTTATCTCAAAGCGCCTAATCACATTCCCGATTTCTCTTCCCCCATCAATCGAATGACAGCATCCGCACCCTCCTGCAGACCATAGCTACGCAGAAATTCCCCTAATCTCTAACTATCTAAAATGGCAGATAGATGTATAGGATTTAAGCTCCTACCAGGAAGATTTATACTTCTTTTAGAAATGCCAACATGAGGATCCTTAGGACTCCAAGATAGAGCCTCTCCATTAATAGAACAACTTACATACTTTCATGATCACGCCATATTCATCCTCATCCTCATCACTACATTAGTAGGATACATCCTAGCCAATTCGGCTTTCAACCTATTTATTAATCGATTCCTTTTAGAGAACCAAGAAATCGAAATCATTTGAACAATTCTTCCAGCTATCATCCTTATTTTTATTGCTATGCCCTCTTTACGTCTTCTCTACCTATTAGACGAAACAAATAACTCAAGAATCACAATTAAGACTATTGGACATCAATGATACTGATCATATGAATTCTCAGATTTCCTAAATATTGAATTCGACTCCTATATAACTCCTTATAATAGAGAAGATACCTCAAATTTTCGACTTCTTGATGTAGACAACCGTGTCCCCGTTCCCTTTAACACTCAAATCCGACTTATTATTTCAGCAGCAGATGTAATCCACTCATGAACGGTGCCTTCGTTAGGGGTAAAAGCCGATGCCGTTCCTGGACGATTAAATCAAATTAGATTTATAGTAAACCGACCAGGTTTATTTTATGGTCAATGCTCAGAAATCTGTGGAGCAAACCACAGATTTATACCCATCTTAATCGAAAGAATTTCAGTAGATTCCTTCTTGAACTGAATTTCCAATAACTCAGAACTATTCCCTTAGCCGGACACTTGGGGCTCCGGATAACTTTTATAAGTTTAGGTCTTTTAAACCTAAAAAAGTAGCTATAGTCCTACTTCTAGAGAAATAAAAATTAGTTAATAAATAACATCAGCTTGTCAGGCTGAAATAATCACCCTAGATATTTTTATATGCCTCAAATAAGCCCTTTACTCTGATTAAATTTATTTTTTATATTCATCTATGGTTTTCTATTATTCTCGATCCTGAATTACTTCTCCAAACCTCCAATTAAGACGGAGGTGCCTCCCCTGAAGCCAATTTTCACTGAAAAACCCTGAAAATGATAACAAGACTATTCTCAATTTTTGAACCCTCCTCAAGATTTTTCTCACTAAATCTTAATTGACTCTCAACCTTTTTAGGTTTTCTATTCATACCTTTATTCTTCTGAGCGTCACCCTCCCGGTGACTCCTTCTCTGATCAAAAGTAATCCACACTCTCCATAACGAATTTAAAACAATTTTAGGGCCTTCTAATCCTGGTCTAACCCTACTGCTTGTGTCACTTTTTAGATTTATCCTCTTTAACAATTCCTTAGGGCTTCTCCCTTATATTTTTACTAGGTCAAGACACCTAGTAATAACTATAGCCTTAGCGCTCCCGCTTTGACTATCATTCATCTTATTTGGGTGATTAAACCATACCCAGCATATACTCGCCCATTTGGTTCCCCAAGGGACACCAAGAGTTCTTATACCTTTTATAGTACTCATCGAAACAATCAGAAATATTATTCGACCCGGGACATTAGCTATCCGATTAGCCGCAAATATAATTGCAGGACACCTGCTACTAACCCTCTTAGGTAATATAGGACCTCTTTTATCAAGAAAACTTCTATCCCTTCTAATCCTAGCTCAAATCCTACTTCTAATATTAGAGACTGCCGTTGCAATTATTCAATCCTATGTCTTTGCAGTCCTAAGGACATTATACGCCAGAGAAGTAAACTAATGTCATCACACAGGCACCATGCATACCACCTAGTGGATATAAGACCATGGCCTCTAACAGGATCTATTAGAGCAATACTCCTTACATCAGGGCTAATTAAATGATTTCATCAATTCAACCCAGACCTTCTTATTTTTAGATTTATTCCTATTATTTTAACTATAATTCAATGATGACGAGATGTCACCCGGGAAGGGACCTACCAAGGACTACACACCCAAATTGTCATGAAAGGTCTACGATGAGGTATAATTCTCTTTATTGTTTCAGAAGTTTTATTCTTCTTCTCCTTTTTCTGGGCCTTTTTTCACAGGAGACTATCCCCAACAATTGAAATCGGTATATTTTGACCCCCTGAAGGAATCCAACCTTTTAACCCTTTTCAAATTCCCCTTCTTAATACCACAATTTTACTCTCATCGGGAGCAACTGTTACTTGGGCCCATCACGCAATCCTCAACTCTAACCGCTCAGAAGCAGTGCAAAGACTAGCCCTCACTATTATTCTAGGAATTTACTTTACATCCCTTCAGGCCTATGAGTATATTGAGGCATCCTTTTCCATTGCAGACTCGATTTATGGAACAACTTTCTTTGTAGCAACCGGGTTCCATGGTCTTCATGTAATCATCGGAACCTCATTCCTCTCTGTATGTTTTTTCCGACTCTCTAAATGCCATTTTTCTAGAAACCACCACTTTGGGTTTGAAGCCGCAGCTTGATACTGACACTTTGTCGACGTAGTATGACTCTTTCTCTATATTTTCATTTACTGATGAGGAAGATAATTTTTTAGTATATCACGTACATTTAGCTTCCAACTAAAAAGTCTAATTTTTAGAAAAATTAATCTTAACTATTTACATAATTATCCTAATAACATTAGCTATCACAACCTTAATTATACTACTCTCTTCAATTTTATCAAAAAAAACTGTTCTTGACCGAGAAAAAATATCTCCATTTGAGTGTGGGTTTGATCCTAAGACCTCCGCACGATTACCCTTTTCGCTACGGTTTTTCTTGATCGCCGTTATCTTTTTGATCTTCGATGTAGAAATTACACTGCTCCTCCCACTCGCTTCAGTCTCTCCGTTTACTAATATCTTCTCTTGGAGATTTTCAGGGCTTTCCTTCCTTATTATTCTACTTTTTGGTCTCTATTTCGAATGACAAAAAGGAGCACTAGAATGATCTAATTGGAATTGTAGTCAATCATGACATATGATTTGCACTCATAAAGTGTTTTAAACCTTTTTCAAATTAGAAAGCGAAAAATTGCGTTTAGTTTCGACCTAAATTTTGGTCTGTACCTCTAATTTTAATGGAAGCCAAAATGAGGCTTATCACTGTTAATGATAGAACTGAAATATTCTTCCCATTAAAGAGATCTATGCCAAGGAGAAAGCTTCTAACTTAATTCCTTAGCGGTTAAATTCCGTTAACTTCTCTTTTTTATAGTGTAACAAAACATATTACATTTTCATTGTAAAGCTGAAGATTTTTCCTTCTAAAAATATTACTTACAGGCAAACGCCACCTTTGCAACTTCAACGCAATATTCTAAACTTTAAATATGCAAGTTATATAAAAATAAAAAATACAATAATAATCCACACGAAAAAACTTTTTATATATGTCATAACTATATTTTCTTGCCTAATCTGCAGAAACCTAGAACTCCCTACCAATCCAAAAAAGGATCCCTCACCCCCTAAATATTCTGATCACCCTTTATCCCCGACCTTAAAAAAGAACCCTCCTCAATTCAATCTCAAACGAGATAACCTTAACGTAGATAAAATAGGCATAAATCATATTGAACCTATAAAAAAAACATAAGGGTAAACCCCTAAAACTTTCGGACTATACCTTACTCTTACTATATTAATAACATACCCAAATAAAGCACCAATCCCTCTCACCAGCAACGCTAGCATCTTAAATAAACCCCTTAAACAAATTATATAACATTCTGGAAAAACAATTCAAGCTAAACTCGAGCCCCCAATTACAGCCCCAATTCTTAACGCCATAATGCCCCTTATTATCATACTATACTTTTCCCTCACAAATATTATCGATCTTATATTAGATATAGAACTTAAACTATAAAAAACCAACCGAAAAGTATAACACACCGTCAAGCCTGTAGCTAAAGTATAAAAAAGAAACCTCAAGAAATTAACTTCCCTTATAAAGGCCACTTCCAAAATTAAATCCTTAGAATAAAATCCCGCTAAAAAAGGTATACCGCACAAAGCTAAATTAGCCAAATTTATACAAACCCTAGTAAAAGGTATACACACCACCAAACTACCCATATTTCGAATATCCTGGTACTCTTTGACCCTATGAATAATTATACCTGCACACATAAATAATAATGCTTTAAATAAAGCATGAGTAAGTAAATGAAAAAAAGCAAGATCGGCGAATCCGAGAGCCAAAATACTTATTATTACTCCTAATTGACTTAAAGTAGATAAGGCAATAATTTTTTTCAAATCAAACTCGTAGTTAGCCCCTAACCCTGCTATAAACATCGTCAAACAAGAAATAATTAACAAAAAAGCTTGAATTGAAGATCCTTCTAGAGCCCCCCTAAACCGAATTAAAATATAGACACCAGCCGTTACTAAAGTTGAAGAATGAACTAGAGCTGAAACAGGGGTAGGAGCAGCCATGGCTGCTGGCAATCAAGCCGAGAACGGAATTTGAGCTCTTTTGGTTATAGCAGCCACACACACAAAAACTTTTAATAATAGAAAATCTTCCCCTAAATATTCACTAAAAAAGATAAAATTCCAGCCCCCTAAAGCAAACAAAAGAGAAATACTTAAAAGAATACCTACATCCCCCACACGATTAGATATTACCGTCAATATTCCGGCATTAGCAGACTTTTCATTCTGGTAATAAATCACCAACACATAAGAAATTAATCCTAATCCATCCCAACCAAGGAGAATCCTAATTAAATTAGGCCTAATAATCAAAGCCCCTATAGATAAAACAAAAGCTAAAACTAAATACATAAACCGATTATATCTTTTATCTCCGTACATATAATCCCCACTATAATATATAACTATACAAGAAATAAACAAAACAGCACCTAAAAACAAAGTTCTAATCCAATCATAAACTAAAGTAACCACAATAGAAGAAGAATTTAAAGAAATTAACTCTCACTCAATAACATACCTTAGTCCTGAACTCAATCTAACTAAACTTAATCCAACAAAAGCAAACGCCATAATCCCTAATAACACTAATCTCACTAAATGACTATAAACTCTCCATAACATTATTTAAAATAACTAATTATATCCCTGGCTCCACAAACCAACATTTTTATTAAACTATTTAAATCCCTAAATTTTAGTTTTAATAGTTTAAAAAAAATTTTGGTCTTGTAAACCAAAGAAGAAATATTCCCTTCTTAAAACTTTATACACTTTATAATATCTTATATTTTATTTTACCTTTTACCCTGGGGATCGCTATCCTATTTTCAACACTAAGGCACCCACTCTCCATAGGATTAACACTTTTAATTCAAACAATCTTAATTTGTATCTTATCAGGACTATTTAACGCCTCATATTGATTTTCATATATCCTTTTCCTTATCTTCCTTGGAGGTATATTGATCCTTTTTATCTATATTTCTTCATTAGCATCCAATGAAAGCTTTAAAATTCACCTGAAATATATAGCACTACTGGTTCCCCTCTTAGTTATCTCACTATTCCTAACCCTTACAGATCCAATACTTTGCCCCTCAAAATTTTTCAACTCATCTACATTTTTTGCCCTTGAAAATAAAATTAATCTAAACTACCTGACTTCAGGTCCTATTTACTCCAGTCCCTCAGTACTTCTCACCCTTTTCATAATTTCCTACCTTCTTCTTACCTTAATCGTTGTAGTTAAAATTATTAATATCTCCTCAAGACCACTTCGGTCTTCAAAACTCTAATATTCAGAGAATAGTTTAAAAAATATTAATTTTGGAAATTAAAGATAAAAGATTTCTTTTTTCCCTGAAGTCATTAGTTTAAACCTAATTTAAATTTTTTTTAATAAAATTATTCCAATTATTTAATCCTTTCGTACTAAAATAACTCTTTATTTCTTGAAAGATAGAAACCAACCTGGCTTTCGCCGGTCTGAACTCAAATCATGTAAAAATTTAAAGGTCGAACAGACCTTCTCTTGTAATTGCTGCACTACAAAGAAACTTTTAATTCAACATCGAGGTCGCAAACTCTTTTGTCGATAAGAACTCTCAAAAAAAATTACGCTGTTATCCCTAAAGTAACTTATTCTCTAATCCTAAAAAAGGATCACAAACTCAAATATTTTTGACTTTAATTTAAAACAGTTAAATTAATTTATATCCTAGTCGCCCCAACTAAATACCTCTCTAATAATAAACTTTACCCTTCTTAATTATCTTTAATTAGTTCGGTATATAAACTTTATAGGGTCTTATCGTCCCTTCAATCCATTTAAGCCCTCTCACTTAAAAGTTAAATTCAATTCTTAAGGTAAAGACAGCTTATTTCTCGTCCAACCCTTCATTCCAGCCCTCAATTAAAAGACTAATGATTATGCTACCTTCGCACGGTCATAATACCGCGGCCTTTCAGTTCCCAATGGGCAGGCCAGACTCTATATAACTATCATACAGACATGTTTTTGATAAACAGGCGGAAATATTTTTTGCCGAATTCCTTTACCCCACCAACCATTTCAATAAATTTATTAACCCCTTTAATAAAAATATAAAATAAAACACTTATATACTAATATATTCATTTTAAATACTTAAATTAAATTAAAAAAAACTTTTTTTTACCTAACTAAAGAATACATAAATATTAACTCATACACGTCCCAGGTATAACCCTTTGAAAACTTAGCTACCTCTAAGCCTAGTTTAACTTCTACTTCTATATATCCCTATAACACTAATTATTGAATAAAGAGCTTTACCCCCCTACTCCTATACTTTGTCTTTCCTTCAGCACAAAGAAAAAATTAAATTTTTTTCAAAAAAAACCAGATATCTTAAAGCCCGATTAACATTTCACTACTAAGATAAAATTATAAATTTTTCTGATATAAAAACTCACCTCTTAACTTAGCTATCTCTATTTCGGGAAAAATAAATATAACTATTTAATATAGAATATCCCTAATACACAAGGTACAAAACTTTATCTTTACTTCAATATTAATACCTCTTTAAATATATTTCAACTTTTCCCACACAGTACTCTACACTATTGCTAAAACTTTATTTCTCTTTTATACTTGAACCCTCAAAATATTTTTCTTACTTCTTACTTTTAACAAATCATCTTAAATCTCAAAACAAATCGCCCTCGCGACAACCTTTTCAACGTAAGTGAAATACTAATTTTTAGCTTTGTTTTGCCCATATAATTAATATCACTTACCTATAACAGGTAATGTAAACCTTAACAACTATCCTTCTTAGTCCAAAAGAATTAAAAAATATTTTATGAGAGATTCAACAACTTTTACCTTTAGAAATCCAAAAGTCCATGTTTATTATTTCTCTTAATTCTGAAAGAACTATATTATCCCTTAGTTAATATAACTTCATTCAAAATTTCTCCATTTATTAAATTAATTACCTTCTTCTCTTATATATATACATTTCTAGATATGTATGGAGTTCATCGAAGAATTATCTCATATTCAACTTATACACTTATAAGTGAATATATAATATTTCAGTGTATCTTCCTGATACGTTACTATAAAACAAAGCTTCTCCTTATTATTCCATCTACATTATACTAGGAATATCTCCCTTTAAATGTACAAGATCTCTAATAGTAGTTAGCCCTCTTATAAGAAGAACTCTCTGCCTTGAGGGAGAGTTCTCCCTTATAAGGGGCTAATTACTTATAAATCCCTAAGATTTATAACTTCATTTAAGTAGATATAAGTCTTCTTATTCCTATATTACTTTACTTATTAATTTATACGCATATATCTGTATATATATATTATACAAATAAATCTTACCCCCCCTCTTTTTTAAAAAAAATATTTTTTTCACTTTTTAAAAATTCTTTTTAAAAAATTAATTTTTAAAGAATTTTCTTAAAATGAATTAAGTCATAGGAATAACTATGACTAATTTTTTCCTAGACCTAAGCAATTAATCCTGTTCCCTACTATACCAACTATACTTACATACACTGGGATTGCACCAGCCCCTAAAAGATCAAAACTTTTTATGCTCTCTACACTTTTATGCAACCTTAAAGATAAGCTAAATAAGCTAATGGGCTCATACCTCATTTATGAGAGTAAATCTCTCTCTTTTTAATGCCCTTCTCCCCCTATAAAATCATATTTTCCCTTACGTTAGTTTCAGGGTCACTCTTGTCAATTTCATCTTCCTCATGATTCTCAGCCTGAATCGGCTTAGAACTAAATCTTATATCTTTTATTCCTTTAATCTCATCAAAAACTAATCAATACCCCTCCGAAGCATCCCTAAAATATTTTTTAATTCAAGCCTTAGGATCATCAATTATTATCCTAGCCTCTTCATTAACGCCCCTATACCCAAGATTTATCCCTATAATTATTTCTTTAGCACTGCTTCTAAAGCTAGGAGCAGCACCCTTTCACTTTTGGTTTCCCCAAGTTATAGAAGGCCTAAATTGAGTCCAAGTAATTATTCTTATAACTATTCAAAAACTTGCACCAATATTTTTGTTATCTTACCTATCTATAGAACTCTTTACCAATACTTCCATTTTTATTGCAGCTATATCCTCTGCAGTAATTGGCGCCCTAGGCGGAATAAACCAAACATCCCTACGAAAAATTCTTTCATATTCATCCATTAATCATATATCTTGGATACTCATTGCTATATTAATTAATGAAACTTCATGAATAATTTACTTCCTCATATACGCATTAATTTCATCTTCAATTGCACTATACTTTCTATTTCTTCAATCTTTTTATTTTCCTCACCTTATTCACTCAAACTCGGGACCTCTATCTAAAACCATCTCCGCGCTGAGATTATTCTCATTAGGAGGGATACCTCCTTTTTCTGGATTTATCCCTAAATGAATTATTATCCAAGAAATAATTTTATCGCACTTTTATTTTTCCCTGGGGGTTCTTCTTTTATCTTCCTTAGTTACCCTCTATTTTTACATCCGACTAACTCTATCCTCTATCTCCATCACATCTCCTAAAAGAAAATGAAACTTGACCCTCAAAAACTTTAGAACTTTTTACCCCGCCCTCTGAGGCTCACTCAACCTATTTGGGCTTCTTGTCCCCTCTTCTCTCCTGATCATTTAAGATTTTAAGTTTATAAAACTAACATCCTTCAAAGTTGTCAAAAAAAGTCGAATCTTTTAAATCTTAGTTTTTTAATAAGAAAGTTTAAACTTCTTCTTAGATTTACAGTCTAACGCCTCTACACTCAGCCATCTTATTCTATAAACAAGATAAAACTAACACGCCCTTAGTAAATATTACATTTAAAGGAACCCTATGTATCATCAATACAAAATACTCACCAGTTTTCCCCGAACAACAAGAAAATAAAGAATTTATAAACAAACCATGCTGCCTTAAAGAATATATATACAAAGTATATGCAGCTCTAAAAAAAGATAAAATACCAACTCCTACTATAATTAATTTACTCCACCTTACCACCCTAATAATTAAGCTAATCTCCCCTATTAAATTTAATGTAGGAGGAGCAGCTATATTCCCAATAACCAATAAAAATCACCATAATCCTATACTAGGTATAAAACTTAACAGCCCCTTTCTGATTATTAACCTGCGACTTCCCAAACGCTCATAAACCATATTAGCTAAACAGAACAAACCTGAAGAACATAGTCCATGACCAACCATTACTACCAAAGCCCCGTTTAAACCCCAACTTCTCATAGAAGCAAGGCCCCCTAAAACTAGCCCTATATGAGCTACTGAAGAATAAGCAATTAACGATTTCATATCCACCTGGCGAAGACATATTAAACTAATGACTACCCCCCCTAAAATACCTAAACTCATTCATACTCATGAAAATATCTTATTAATCTCCGAAAACAACCTTAAAACCCGAATTAAACCGTAGCCCCCTAATTTTAATAATACCCCAGCCAAAATTATTGACCCTGCAACAGGGGCCTCAACATGGGCCTTCGGAAGCCACAAATGAAATATAAACAAAGGTAATTTTACTATAAATGCAAATACAGTACAAAAATATCACAAAACCCTTAAATTTCAAGATAATTCAACACTTATAACTAAACCTATATTTAATCTCCCTGATAACCTATATAATCTTAATAAAGATACTAATAAAGGTATTGAAGCAAACAAAGTGTAAAACAATATATAAATCCCAGCCTGAATTCGTTCAGGCTGATACCCCCAACCCAAAATTAACACTAATATTGGAACTAGTGACCTTTCGAACCTAATATAAAACATTAAATAATTCACTGATCTAAAAGTTAGTAATAAAACCAATAATAAAATCAAATTTACCAATAAGAACCCAGCACAAAAATTTTCAGCCTTTTTCACCCCTAATCTCCTATAAATTATTAATATAATAACTCAAACCCTTAACATAATTAAAATTCAACTTAAATAATCAACCCCTAATATATGACCTAAATTGAAAAAATAAAAATCATGATTTAACCTAACCAACACTATAAAACATATAACAAGTAGACCAATCTGAACTAATCCCCAATTCATTACAAATCTCATCAATAATATATTCAACACTAAAAACTTTAACATATCAAAACTCCAAATCTCCTGAAATAATCATTACCATGTGAACGAACAGTAGAAACCAACAAAGATAATCCTAAAGCTCCCTCACAGGCAGCCATAGCCAAAAAAAACATCACAAATACTCCCTCCAATCCAACCCCTGCTATATTAACCCTTAATATCCCAAAAACACTTAGTATAATAAATTCTAAACCTAATAAAACATTTAATAAATGCTTATGATTGGAAATAAAAGCCCCTAACCCGCAAATTGCCATAATTATAAAACATAAAACTCCAACTCTAAACTTTAACATAAATTGTTAACTATCCAAATAGGTTGAATAAAAACTAAATAGAAATACAAATGACTTCACCTTTACGTAAATCCCACCCTTTATTCAAACTTGCAAATTCAGCATTCATCGATATACCAATTCCAAGAAACATCTCAATTTTATGAAATTTCGGGTCACTCTTAGGACTATGCCTAGTAGCCCAAATCGCTACGGGAATTTTTCTCTCTATCCACTTTTCTTCTCATACTGACCTAGTGTTTTCAAACGTAGCCCATATCTGCCGAGATGTTAATTACGGATGATTGTTCCGGACCCTTCACGCTAACGGTGCTTCTTTCTTTTTTATTTGTATTTACTCCCATATTGGCCGAGGAATCTATTATGGCTCATACGCCCTTCTCCATGCTTGGATAATTGGAGTACTAATTTTATTTATAACTATAGCCACAGCCTTCTTGGGCTACGTTCTACCCTGGGGTCAGATATCTTTTTGAGGAGCTACAGTAATTACCAATCTATTCTCAGCTATTCCTTATATTGGAACAGACTTAGTTCAATGAATTTGAGGAGGGTTCGCAGTTGATAACGCAACCCTTACCCGATTTTTTACTTTTCATTTTCTTTTACCATTTCTGATTGCTGCCGCAACCCTTATCCACATCTTATTTATTCACCACTCTGGTGCTAATAACCCCCTAGGACTAGCCCCCTCACCAGATAAAATTCCATTCCACCCTTACTTCACCTTTAAAGACATTGTGGGCTTTCTAATCATATTCATACTTTTAATCCTATTGACTCTACTTAACCCCTATCTACTTAGAGATCCTGACAATTTTACACCCGCTAACCCTTTAGTTACCCCTATTCACATTCAACCTGAATGGTACTTTTTATTTGCATACGCCATCCTACGATCCATTCCTAATAAACTAGGAGGAGTTATTGCTCTAGTACTTTCAGTCGCCATCCTTTTTTGATTACCATTTTCATCCCTATCAAAATTTCAAGGACTCTCATTCTACCCCCTAAACCAAATTCTGTTTTGATTTTTCGTTGCCACAATCCTCCTTTTAACGTGGATTGGGGCCCGACCAGTTGAAGATCCTTATATCATCATAGGACAAACCCTAACTATTCTTTACTTCTCTTACTATCTAGTAAACCCTTTATTAACTCTATTAACTGACCTACTTCTAGAATGGGTATTTAGTTTATTCTAAAACAAATGTTTTGAAAACATTAAAAGGAATTTACTTTCCAATCCCCATGACTAATCATTTTAATTTAAATTAAAATTAACTTTAACCCTATAAAAAAAACTAAAAAATTTAAAGAAAGGGGAAGAAATCTTTTTCATGCTATATATATTAACTTATCATACCGTAATCGGGGTAAAGTTCCCCGGGATCAAATAAATAAAAATCTAACCATAACCAACTTCATATAAAATCTAAACCTTAAAACATTTCCCCCTAAAAACAATAAAGTAGAAATACTTCTTATAAATAAAATCCTAACATACTCTGCTATGAAAATTAATACAAAGCCGCCACTTCTATACTCTGTGTTAAACCCTGAAACTAACTCAGATTCTCCCTCAGCAAAATCAAAAGGAGTACGATTTATTTCAGCTAAACATGAACCCAACCAAACTATTCTAAGAGGAAATATTAACCAAAGAAGCCATACACTTCTTTGATACACTCTGAAATCTACAAAGCTAAACCTGCCCGTTAAAAAAACATAAGATAGTAAAATTAAAGCTAACCTTACCTCATAAGAAATAGTTTGAGCCACCGCTCGAAGTCTCCCCAGTAAAGAATATTTACAATTTGAAGACCACCCCGCTCTCATTAAAGGATATACTCCTAATCTTAAACAACATAAAAAAAACAAAACCCTTATATCAAAATTAATAAACCCTAACTCATAAGGAATCACCCTCCATAAAATTAAAGCAATAAACAAACCAAATACAGGAGATAAATAATAAGGTAAAAAATTTGATATAGATGGTGTACCCTGCTCCTTTACAAATAATTTAACAGCATCTGAAAAAGGCTGAAGTAACCCCAAAACCCCTAATTTATTGGGTCCCTTTCGAATCTGAATATACCCTAAAATCTTCCGCTCAAGAAGAGTTACGAATGCTACACCAACTAAAACACAAACAATTAATATTAAATACCTTACAATCATAATAATCATAATACTTCAAGTATTTTTACTTATAGACCACCCTATATAACTAAATTCTAAATTTAACGCATTCTCTCTGCCAAAGTAAATTAATTCTAGGTACACCTTCCAGTACACCTACTATGTTACGACTTATTCCGCCTTAAACGGAAGCGACGGGCGATATGTACATATTCTAGTTCTCATATCATATAAACTTATTAAATTTACATTACAATTAAATCCTCCTTCATAATAATTTTTCAATTACTAATACGTCTAAATTAATTTCATTGTAACCCATTTCTACTTACCTATAAACTGCACCTTGATCTAATATATTTAATTTTTTATAGTACGATAACTTTCTCAATAAAGGTTATCTAATAATGACGGTATACAAGCTGAAAACAAAAGCAAGCAAGATTCTACGTGTAGTATCACTTACAGAACAGGTTCCTCTAACAAGACTAAAATACCGCCAAATTCTTTGAATTTAAAGTCCATAACTTCTAATATTCAAGTTTCATTTTTTATTTCTCAAGTATAATAGGGTATCTAATCCTAGTTTATATCTTGATTTCCTGAGCTTCTCCTCACCTGTTCCCCTAACTTAAACTTACTTCGAATAGACCAATTTCACCCTTTATTACCAATAAATTCAAATTAAAGCCCAAGGTTTCAATAACTCCAACTGAAATATTTTTACTTAACTTCTAAGTCTAACCGCGACTGCTGGCACAAAATTTAATCAAGCTTATTACAATTTACTAAATCGAACCTTAGTCCAATTATTAACACTTCATACTGCGATCTTTTATTACCTACCTTTTTAAAACAAAGCATCTTAAATACCTTACTTTTACCCTCACTAGAATATACATGTACACACAATCGTAAAATAAAAATACAAGCAAGAATCAAACTTTTACCTCATCACCATAAAACCGATTTATTGTTTTAATTCTTTAATCATAAAACTTTTAAAGAACTTAGAATAATAATTCTTAACCTATAATTAAGCCCCACTGCACGTCTCTATCCTACTTAATTAATCAGCCCCCGTAGACCACTCACATGAGTATGGTGCCTGACAAAAAGGATAGTTTTGATAGAACTACTCATGTAGAATTCTACCCATGCTGACAATCCTATCCTAAGCTTTAGTAATCCATACATCTTCAAATTTGCAATTTGACGTCTTTTTTCCACTATAAAGCCC